CATCGCATCTTACTTAATGGTTAGGTGCGATTTTTGTTTTTGTAATGGAGCTCATAAAAATAATCAAATATATGATAGAGATAGATATGTTAGTTATGATCTATGAAAAAAAAAATAGAAATAGTATGTTATGATATGGATCTGAATTGTGTTATGTGACATCAATTCGTTATGTATGGATGAGATTCCAAGGTCCTGATTGCGTGCATCCAGTAGGAATTGAACCTACGACTTCGCCAATTATGAGTTGGGCGCTTTCACCACTCAGCCATGGATGCTTAACAGGGACCCTTGTCCACGGTGCCAAAAATCATTTAAATTAAAATAACATAAAAGAAGAATCAAAATCAAAATGAGATGAAATCTCGGAGGTGAACCCAATGCAAATGCAAAAAATACAAATCAAGTTCTGTATTTTCGAATTGAGAGAGATAATGAGAGAGATAAAGAATTCTCACTATTTCTTAGATTCGTGGACCCAATTCAATTCAGTGGGATCCTTTATTCACATTTTTTTCCACCAAGAACGTTTTCTAAAACTCTTTGACCCACGAATTTTTAGTATTCTACTTTCACGCAATTTCCAGGGTTCAACAAGCAATCGATCTTTCACGATCAGGGGAGTAATACTCTTTGTAGTAGCGGTACTTATATATCGTATTAACAATCGAAATATGGTCGAAAGAAAAAACCTATATTTGACAGGGTTTCTTCCTATACCTATGAATTCCACTGGACCCAGAAATGATCGATTGGAAGAAGCTGTTGGGTCTTCCAATATCAATAGGTTGATTGTTTCGCTCCTGTATCTTCCAAAAGGAAAAAAGATCTCTGAGAGTTCTTTCCTGAATCGGAAAGAGAGTACTGGGGTTCTCTCAATAACAAAGAGGAATTCTAGTTGTAAGATATCTAATGAAACCGTCGCCGAAATTGAGATCTTATTCAAAGAGAAAGATAGCAAATCTCTGGAGTTTCTTTTTGTATATTATATGGATGATGATTCGACCCACAAGGACCATGATTGGAAATTGGCTGATCCTATTTTATTGGAAAGATTAGCGAAAGACTGGATTTCTTATCTTATGTCTGCTTTTCGTGAAAAAAGACCAATTGAAGCGGGGGTTTTCTTCAAACAACATGAGCATGTTTCCCATCTCTTCTCGAGAAACAAGGGGGCTATCTCGTTGCAAAATTGTACTCAATTTCATATGTGGAAATTCCGCCAAGATCTCTTCCTTTTATTCCCTAGTTGGGGGAATAATCCGCCCGAATCGTATTTTTGGTTAGGCAATGTGTGGTTGGGAAAGAAGGATCGGTTTTTTAGCAAGGTACGGAATGTATGGTCAAATATTCAATATGATTCCACAAGGTCTAGTTTCGTTCAAGTAACGGATTCTAGCCAACTGAAAGGATCCTCTGATCAATCCAGAGATCATTTGGATTCCAATCATTTGGATTCCAATCATTTGGATTCCATTAGTAATGAGGATTCGGAATATCGCACATTGATCAATCAAAGAGAGATTCAACAACTAGAAGAAAGATCGATTCCCTGGGATCCTTCCTTTCTTCAAACGGAACGAAAAGAGATAGAATCAGACCGATTCCCGAAAAACCTTTCTGGATATTCCTCAATGTCCCAGCTATTCACGGAACGCGAGAAACCGATGATTAATCATCTGTTTCCGGAAGAAATGGAAGAATTTCTTGGGAATGCTACAAGATCCGTTCGTTCTTTTTTCTCTGATAGATGGTCAGAACTTCATCTGGGTTCGAATCCTACTGAGAGGTCCACTAGAGAGCAGAAATTGTTGAAGAAACATCTTTCTTTTGTCCGGCGATCAGAAAATAAAGAAATGATTCATTTATTCAAAATCATTACGTATTTACAAAATACTGTCTCAATTCATTCTATTTCATTAGATCCGGGATGTGATATGGTTCCGAAGGATGACCCGGATCTGGACAGTTCCAATAAGATTTCATTCTTTAACAAAAATCCATTTTTTGATTTCTTTCACCGATTCCATGAACGGAACAGGGGAGGATACGCGTTACACCACGATTTTGAATCAGAAGAGAGATTGCAAGAAATGGCAGATCTATTTACTCTATCAATAACCGAGCCGGATCTGGTGTATCATAAGGGATTTTCTTTTTCTATTGATTCGTACGGATTGGATCAAAAAAAATTCTTGAATGAGGTATTCAACACCGGGGCTGAATCGAAAAAGAAATCTTTATTGGTTCTGTCTCCTGTTCTTTTTCGTTATGAGGAGAATGAATATTTTTTTCGAAGGATCAGACAAAAACGGGTCTGGATCTCCTGCGGGAATGGTTTGGGAGATCTAAAGCAAAAAATGGTGGTATTTGCTAGCAATAACATAATGGAAGCAGTCAATCAATATAGATTGATCCGAAATCTGATTCAAATCCAATATAATAGGTACATAAGAAGTGTATTGAATCGATTCTTTTTAATGAATAGATCCGATCGCAACTTCGAATATGGAATTCAAAGGGATCAAAAAGGAAAGGATACTCTCAGTCATAGAACTCTAATGAAATATATGATCAAACAAGATTATGCATATATATACAAATGGTCCAATGGGAGCAAGAATTGCCAGGAACATTTGGAACATTTCCTTTCTGAGCAGAAAAGCTGTTTTCAAGTGCATTTTCAAGTGCAAAAGAGCCGTTTTCAAGTAATGTTTGATCAATTACGTATTTATACACGTATTCGTATTAATCAATTTTTGATGAATTATTCTGAGGTTTGCAAGAAATTCGAAAAAGATGTGTATAAGTTGCTTACTTTCTTTTTGCCCAAGTGGTCCAGGTCACTTCGTTTCTTTTTCCTTTTCCCCCAGTCACTTCGTTTTTTGGGCAAGTCACTTCGTTTTTTGGCCAAGTTGCTTTTCTTTTTGTCTAATTCACTTTCTTTTCCTTTTTCCTGTGTAAGTTTTGGGAATACCCCCATTCATAGGTCCGAAATCAACATCTATGAATTGAAAGGTCCGAATGATAAACTCTGCAATCAGTTGTTAGAATCGATAGGTTTTCAAATTGTTCATTTGAAAAAATTGAACCCCTTCTTACTGGCTGATGATGGTACTTCGAAATTCTTGATCAATGGAGGAACAATATCACCATTTTTGTTCAATAAGATACCAAAGCGGATGATTGACTCATTCCATACTAGAACTAATCGCAGGAAATCCTTTGATAACAAAGATTCCTATTTCTCAATGATATTCTACGATCAAGACAATTGGCTGAATCCCGGGAAACCATTTCACAGAAGTTCATTGATATCCTCTTTTTATAAAGCAAATCGACTTCGATTCTTGAATAATCCGCATCACTTCTGCTTCTATTGTAACAAAAGATTCCCTTTTTCTGTGGAAAAGGCTCGTAATAATAATTCATATTTTCTATATGGGCAATTTCTCAATATCTTGTTCCTTCGCAAGAAAAGATTTTCTTTGTGCGTTGGTAAAAAAAAACATGTTTTTGGGGGGAGAACTACTATTTCACCAATCGAGTCACAAGTATCTAACATATTCATACCTAACGATTTTCCACAAAGTGGTGACGAAAGGTATAACTTGGACAAATCTTTTCATTTTCTAAGTCGACCCGATCCATTCGTTCGTAGAGCTATTTATTCGATCGTAGACACTTCTGGAAACCCTCTAACAGAGGGACAAATTGTCAATTTTGAAAGAACTTATTGTCAACCTCTTTCAGATATGAATCTATCTGATTCAGAAGGAAAGAACCTTCATGAGTGTCCCAATTTCAATTCAAATATAGGTTTGATTCACATTCCATGTTCTGAGAAAGATTTCCCATCCGAAAAAAGGAAAAAACAGAGTCTTTGTCTAAAGAAATGCGTTGGGGTTCAGAAAGGGCGGATGTATACAACCTTTCAACGAGATAGTGCTTTTTCAATTCTCTCAAAAAAATGGAATCTATTCCAAACATATATGCCAAGCTTCTTTACTTCGACAGGGTACAAATATCTAAATTCGATATTTTTAGATACTTTTTCAGACCTATTGTCAATACTAAGTAGCAGTGTATCCATTTTTCATGATATTATGGGTATATCGTGGCGAATTCTTCAGACAAAATTGTGGAAGATGCAATTTTTTCTCAGAAGTGAGATCTCGAGTAAATGGTTACATAATCTTCTGTCCAAAGAAATGATTCATCGAAATAAAAAGAATAAGTCGTCGTTGATATCGACACATCTGAGATCGCCAAATGTTTGGGAATTCCTCTATTCAATCCTTTTCCTTGTTCTTGTTGCTGGATATCTCGTTCTTATACATCTTTTCTTTGTTTCCCAGACCTTTAGTGAGTTACAGACAGAGTTCGAAAAGGTCAAATCTTTGATGATTCCCTCATCAATGATTGAGATTGAGTTGCGAAAACTTCTAGATAAGTATCCTACGTCTGAACCGAATTCTTTCTGGTTAAAGAATCTCTTTCTATTTCCCATCAATCGAATCGCTTTTTCTATAAATACGAGACATCTAAGTCATACAAGTAAAGAGATCTATTCATTGATAAGAAAAAGAAAAAACGTGAACGGGGATTGGATTGATGATAAAATAGAATCCTGGGTCGCGAACAGTGATTCGATTCATGAGGAAGAAAGAAAATTCTTGGTTCAGCTCTCCGCCTTAACGACAGAAAAAAGAATTCTATTGAGTCTGACTCATAGTGATCATTTATCAAAGAATGACTCTGGTTATCAAATGATTGAACAACCGGGAGCAATTTACTTACGATACTTGGTTGACATTCATCAAAAGCATCTAATGAATTATGAGTTCAATATATCCTGTTTAGCAGAAAGACGGATATTCCTTGCTCATTATCAGACAATCACTTATTCACAAACTTCGTCTGGGGCTAATAGTTTTCATTTCCCATCTCATGGAAAACCTTTTTCGCTCCGCTTAGCCTTATCCCCCTCTAGGGGTATTTTAGTGATAGGTTCTATAGGAACTGGACGATCCTATTTGGTCAAATACCTAGCGACAAACTCCTATGTTCCTTTCATTACGGTATTTCTTAACAAGTTACTGGATAAGAAGCCTAAATTTATTGCTGATATCGATATTGATGATAGTGACAATATTGATGCTAGTGACGATATCGATATTGATGATAGTGACAATATTGATGCTAGTGACGATATCGATCGTGACCTTGATACGGAGCTGGAACTGCTAACTTGGATGAATGCGCTAACTATGGATAAGGAGATGATGGCGGAAATAAACCGATTGTCTATCACCCTTCAATTCGAATTAGCAAGAGCAATGTCTCCTTGCATAATATGGATCCCAAACATTCATGATCTGGATGTGAATGAGTCGAATTACTTATCCCTCGGTCTATTAGTGAACCATCTCTCCAGGGATTGTGAAAGATGTTCTACTAGAAATATTCTTGTTATTGCTTCGACTCATATTCCCCAAAAAGTGGATCCCGCTCTCATAGCTCCGAACAAATTCAATACGTGCATTAAGTTACGAAGGCTTCTTATTCCACAACAACGAAAGTACTTTTTCACTCTTTCATATACTAGGGGATTTCACTTGGAAAAGAAAATGTTCCATACTAACGGATTCGGGTCCATAACCATGGGGCCCAATGCACGAGATCTTGTAGCACTTACCAATGAGGTCCTATCGATTAGTATTACACAGAAGAAATCAATTATAGACACTAATACAATTAGATCCGCTCTTCATAGACAAACTTGGGATTTGCGATCCCAGATAAGATCGGTTCAGGATCATGGGATCCTTTTCTATCAGATAGGAAGGGCTGTAGCACAAAATGTACTTCTAAGTAATTGTCCCATAGATCCTATATCTATCTATCTGAAGAAGAAATTATGTAACGAAGGGGATTCTTATTTGTACAAATGGTACTTCGAACTTGGAACGAGCATGAAGAAATTCACGATACTTCTTTATCTTTTGAGTTGTTCTGCCGGATCGGTCGCTCAAGATCTTTGGTCTTTACCCGGACCCGATGAAAAAAATGGGATCACTTCCTATGGACTCGTTGAGAATGATTCTGATCTAGTTCATGGCCTATTAGAAGTAGAAGGCGCTCTGGTGGGATCTTCGCGGACAGAAAAAAATTGCTTTGATAATGATCGAGTGACATTGCTTCTTCGGCCCGAACCGAGGAATCCCTTAGATATGATGCAAAACGGATCTTGTTCTATCCTTGATCAGCTCTATGAAAAATACGAATCGGAGTTTGAAGAAGGCGCCCTTGACCCTAACCTTG